TGGTGGGGGGCCCAAAAAATGGCTTTTTTGGGGAAATTAACACAAAATTAATTTTTTTTAAAAATTTTTTTCAAAATTTTTCTTTTTTTTTTTGCACTTTTTTATGAACTGGACCCATAATTCAATAGTGTGAATAAACATCCTCTTTTTTTCGATTTTTTTATAATTTTATTATATAATATTATATTTTTATATATTATCTAATGAAATGTATTAAATATTTAATTATTATAATAATTTAATTAATCTTATATATATAATAATAATAAAATATTTAATAATTATCTTCAATTTATATAAATATTAGAAAAAGATTTAACTACGTTCAAGATTTTAATAATGAATATAATTAAATATCTAAATAACAGACCTATATAAACCTCTGGGAGAGAGGGATTTATTAATTAATTAAATTTTAATTTTAATATTATACCCAAATTAATTGTTAGTTAATAATATATTTTTATATGTTATTAAACATATATTTTTATATTAAATTAAAATTTTAAATAATATATCTATATATATATATATATAAAATTTGTAGGAAAACAAATACAAATAACAATATTGAGTCCATTTAAAATTAAAGTACAAATAAATAAAATATAATTAAATTAGGTATTTTAATCATAAAATAAAACTTATAGTTTTAGTCTAAAAAATAATGGGTAATATATACACAAAATGGTTAGAAAATATTTATGAAAATTAATTTTTAAAGGACTATTATTAGAAAATTACTTAATACACCAATAGATATCTTTTTTTTAAAAAACTAAAAAAAAAAAAAGATATCTATAAGTTGTACCTTTAATATTTATAATTTAATATATTTAAATATCAATTATAATTAATTAAATAAATAAAATGATTAGATATTCTTGAGCAATATACTGGCCCGATTTTTTTTTTCCGTTTTTGATTTTTTTTTATTTTTAACTGAAAATTATATATAAATTTAAAAAAATTTTTTTGAGACTATGATTTATTTCTTGTAAAATTATAAATAGGGCTTTATTTGAGAAATTCAAATAAATTTATAATTTTTAAAAAATTGTCTAGTTTCAGTGTTAAAAATTATACACTGATTAAAATAGAATTATTATTATTATTGTTATTAAAAATATTTATTTTAAAGGGAAAATTATTATAATTATTGATAAGTTGATTATATATAATTATAATAATTAAAATAAATAAATTTTGATAAAAAAGTATTATTTATTATTTTATAAACATAATTAATTAAAAGAAATTTATAAGGGAAAATTATTTAAATAATATATAAATTTTTTTATATAAGGGAAATTATTTAAATAATAATAAATTTTATAAATTAAATGTGTTTTAATTGAAATAAATAATATTTTATAATTATTGATAATAATTAGTTATAAAATAAATTAAAGGAAATAACTTTAAAATTTATTTTTATAACGTAAATTAATTAGTTTTGTAAAAATTTTTAACCATTTTATCGCTTTTATAGGGGAAGATAGCTGATCCGCTTAAAATGTTTCACTTAATAGTTATTTATAATATGATTTTATTAGATAGTTAGCATTTTTTTTAAAAATAAAGTTTTATTCTTGCTTAAGAATTTATTATAAATATATTTTACATGTAAATTTTTGTATGATTTAATAATTTTTCTAAAAGAAACGTTATTATTTTTTTTATTCACAGTATTTGATTTTAATTTTTAAAAAAATTTAGAATTAGTAATATTTTATAGTATCGGTAAATATCGTGCCAGCTACCGCGGTTATACGAAAGATACAAATAAATTTTATTAGATAATAGTTAATCACTTGTAATAAAAATTATATTATAAATTATTAAGTGAAATTTTATTTTATTAAATATTTTTATAAATTAGATGAAGCTATGAAATTTAAATACAAAACTAGGATTAGATACCCTATTATTTTATAAGTAAATAAAATTTCTTGAGTAGTAATAGTTATAATCTTGAAACTTAAAGAATTTGGCGGTGTTTTAGTCTTTTCAGAGGAACCTGTTCCGTAATCGATAATCCACGTTTAACCTTACTTAAATTAATAATATGTATACCGTCGTCATCAGAATGTCTTAAAAGAGGATTTAATTTTCTTAATATAAAATTATATTTTATGTCAGATCAAGGTGCAGTTTATATTTAAGTGGAAATGGGTTACATTAATTAAATTTATATGAATTAAAAATTGAAAAATTTTTATGAAAGTGGATTTGATAGTAAATAAATAAATATAATTTTATTGATTTTAGCTCTAAAACATGCACACATCGCCCGTCGCTCTCGTTATTTAAAATGAGATAAGTCGTAACATAGTAGTCGTACCGGAAGGTGTGTCTAGAAAGACAAATTAGAGCTTGATTAGTAAAGTGTTTCATTTACATTGAAAAGTTGTCGTGCAAATCGATTTAATTTGATAAAAAAATATTATTAGATTTGTTTGAAAAGTTAATTTTTTAATAAAATCAATTTTATTAGATAAAAATTTTAGTAAAGGTTATTGAAAAAATAATTAAAATTATAATTAAATAGTATTGTAAAAGAAAATTGAAATATTTGAAAATAAATTAATTTTAAAGTAAATTTTAAATGTTGTACCTTGTGTATCAGGGTTTATTAATTAAAATATAAGAATTTATATTTCCCGATTTTAAGAGATCTAATAAGATATATTAGTTTACGTATTATAGTAATTAAAAATATTTTATTTGAAATGAAACGTTATTCGTTCTTAAATATATCTGGTTTTTTAAGAAATAAATTTAATTTATGTAATAAAAAATATTTATTTATTTATTGTAATAAATAATTTTTATTACAAATATTTTAAGGGATTAGCTTTAAAATAAAATCTATAATAATTATTTAAATATAAAATTTATAGGCTTAGAAATAGTCATTAATAAAAAAAATGTTATAATTTATTTTATAATTTAAAATTATTTTTATATATTTAGATTTTTTATTAAAATATAATTTATAATTATGATAAGTTAAAAATAATGATAAAATTAGTATAATTATTTGTATAAGTATCATTAATTTATAGATTAAATTAAGGAACTCGGCAAATTAATGCTCGCCTGTTTAACAAAAACATGTCTTTTTGAATATAATTTAAAGTCTAATCTGCCCACTGAAATTTTAAAGGGCCGCGGTATTTTGACCGTGCAAAGGTAGCATAATAATTAGTCTTTTAATTGAGGGCTAGAATGAATGATTGAACGAGGTATTAACTGTCTCAATTTAAATGAAATTTGAATTTAACTTTTAAGTCAAAAGGCTTAAATTTAATTAAAGGACGAGAAGACCCTATAGAGCTTTATATTTATATAATAATTAATTTATAGTAATTTTTAATTTTTATTAAATAAAATATTTTGTTGGGGTGACAAGAAGATTTAAAAAACTCTTTTTATTTTTAAACATAAATTAATGAATTATTGATCCATTTTTAGTGATTAAAAGACTAAGTTACCTTAGGGATAACAGCGTAATCTTTTTTAAGAGTTCTTATCGACAAAAAGGGTTGCGACCTCGATGTTGGATTAAGGGTTATTTTTGGGTGTAGAAGTTCAAAGTTTAGGTCTGTTCGACCTTTGAATCCTTACATGATCTGAGTTCAGACCGGCGTAAGCCAGGTCGGTTTCTATCCTTAATTATATAAAAATATTTTAGTACGAAAGGACCAAATATTTAGAATAATTCTTTTTAATTGAATATTAGTAATATTGTTTTGGCAGATTAGTGCAATGAATTTAGAATTCATATATGTAATTATTTTACAATCAATACTTGATGTTATTTGATTTTTTTTTACCTTTAATTAGAAGTTTATTATTAGTAATTTGTGTATTAGTGGGGGTTGCTTTTTTAACTTTAATAGAACGAAAAGTGTTAGGGTATATTCAAATTCGAAAGGGCCCTAATAAAGTTGGATTTATAGGAATTCCTCAACCTTTTAGTGATGCTATTAAATTATTTACTAAAGAACAAACTTATCCAGTTTTATCAAATTATGTGAGATATTATTTTTCTCCAGTTTTTAGTTTATTTTTGTCTCTTTTAGTTTGATTAGTGATACCTTATTTTATTAATTTATATTTTTTTAATTTAGGTTTATTATTTTTTTTATGTTGTACAAGTTTAGGGGTTTATACAGTAATAATTGCTGGGTGATCTTCAAATTCTAATTATGCTTTATTAGGAGGTTTACGAGCTGTAGCTCAAACGATTTCTTATGAAGTAAGTTTAGCTTTATTATTATTATCTTTTGTATTTTTAATTAGAAGTTATAAATTATTAAATTTTATAGTATATCAAAATTATGTTTGATTTTTAGTTATTACATTGCCTTTAGGTCTTGCTTGATTAGCCTCTTGTATGGCAGAAACTAATCGCACTCCGTTTGATTTTGCAGAAGGAGAGTCTGAATTAGTTTCAGGATTTAATGTTGAATATAGAAGAGGAGGATTTGCGTTAATTTTTCTAGCTGAATATGCTAGTATTTTATTCATAAGAATATTATTTAGTGTAATTTTTTTAGGATGTGATTTAATATCTTTGATATTTTTTATTAAATTAACATTTTTATCTTTTGTATTTATTTGAGTTCGAGGAACTTTACCTCGGTTTCGTTATGACAAGTTAATATATTTAGCTTGAAAAAGTTTTTTGCCTTTATCATTAAATTATTTAATTTTTTTTATAGGTTTAAATATTTTAATTAGTTTATTTTAATGAAATTATTTTAGTAAAAGTTAATAGAAGATTATATTCTATCTTATATTTTCAAAATATATGCTTATTCAAGCTCATTAACTAATTTAGTAAGTTATCTCAAATTTTAGAAATTAAGGGATTAATTAAATAATAGGTAAAGTATAGTACTGTTAAAATTTGTCCTGTTAGAACATAAGGGTCTTCGACTGGACGGGCACCAATTCAAGTTAATAAAATAACAATAATTAGTATAGATCAAAATAAAATTTGATTAATAGGGTAAAATTGGATACCTTGAGATTTTCTTATGTGAGTAAAAGGCAAAATTATTAAAATTGCAATTGATAAAACAAGAGCAATAACCCCTCCAAATTTATTAGGAATTGAACGTAAAATTGCATAAGCAAATAAAAAATATCATTCTGGTTGAATATGAACAGGTGTGACTAAAGGATTTGCAGGTGTAAAATTATCTGGGTCTCCTAGTAAATAAGGGTCTAATAAAGTTAATAAAGTTAAAAAAATTAATAGTAAAAAAAATCCTGTTAAATCCTTAAAAGTGTAATATGGATGAAAAGGAATTTTATCTAAATTTCTATTTAAACCTAAAGGATTATTTGATCCTGTTTGATGTAAAAATAATAAATGAATTATAGTAAAAGCTATTACAATAAAAGGAAGTAAGAAATGAAAAGTAAAAAATCGAGTTAAAGTTGCATTATCAACTGCAAAACCTCCTCAAAGTCATTGAACTAAATCTGTCCCTAGATAGGGAACTGCTGATAATAAATTAGTAATTACAGTTGCTCCTCAGAAAGACATTTGTCCTCAGGGTAATACATATCCTATAAAAGCAGTTCCTATAGTTAAGAATAATAAAATTGTTCCAATTATTCATGTAGGGATAAATAAAAATGAATTGTAATAAATTCCACGGCCGACGTGTAAATATAAACAAATAAAAAAAAATGAAGCTCCATTTGCGTGAAGAGTCCGAAGAAGTCATCCATAATTAACGTCTCGGCAAATATGAGTAACTCTATTAAAAGCTAAATCAATATGAGCTGTGTAATGTATAGCTAAAAATAATCCGGTTAAAACTTGAATAATTAAACAAAGACCTAATAAAGATCCAAAATTTCATCAAGTAGAAATATTTGAAGGGGCTGGTAAGTCAACTAGTGCATTATTAGCAATTTTAAATAAAGGGTGATGAGTTCGAATAGGTTTATTCATTAGTTTTTTTGTCGGAGAGGACCGTGAAAAATATTAGTAATTTTAACAATAACAATTAAAGTTAATAATAAATAATTAATTAATATTAATGTAATTATTCTAGTAGGTTGATTATATAATTTAGTTAGATTTAAAGAATTTTCATTTGTTTTTAGTATGAATAATTCTATAAAATTGTTTATATCTAAATTAGAGAATGTAGATAAAATTAAATTTTTATCTAATAAAATATTAATTAATATAATAAAAAATAAAAATGTAATAAATAGCGAAATTAATTTAAAAGATATTGAAAATATTTCATTTGAAGCTAATCTTGTTATATAAATAAATAAAACTAATATTCCACCTAAAAAAACTAAAAATAAAATATAAGAAAATCAAAAAGTTTTAGAAACTATTCCGATAGTTAAACAAATAGTTAAAGTTTGAGTTAGTAAAAGTAATCCTATGGCTAAAGGGTGTTTTATTTGGGTAAAAATTAATCTAATAATTGTATTTAATATTAATAATAAAAATTGAAAAATATCAGAGAATAGTTTAAATAAAATATTAATTTTGGGGATTAATGATAAAGATGATTCTTTTTCTCTGAAGTTTTAAAAGAAGGTTCTTAATTTTGGTTTACAAGACCAATGTTTTTTTTAAAACTATTAAAACTAATGATAATCTTTGTTTATGTAACTATTATTTTATTAATTAGTGGAATTTTTGTATTTTCTTCTAAACGTAAGCATTTATTAGTGACTTTATTAAGTTTAGAATTTATTGTTTTAAGTTTATTTATAATTTTATTTTTATATTTAAATTATTATAATTATGAAACTTATTTTTCTATAGTATTTTTGGTATTTAGAGTTTGTGAGGGGGCATTGGGATTATCAATTTTAGTGTCAATGATTCGAACTCATGGAAATGATTTTTTTCAAAGATTTAGTGTTTTACAATGTTAAAATTTTTAATAATAATAATTTTTATAATCCCTTTATGTTTTTTAAAAAAGAGTTTTTGAATTATTCAGAATTTTTTATTTATTATTATTTTTATGTTTATAGGTTACGGGTTTTATCAATCATATTGGGGTAATTTAAGTTATTTTATAGGATGTGATTTATTATCATATGGTTTAATTTTATTAAGATTTTGAATTTGTAGTTTAATATATATGGCTAGAGAATCTGTTTATAAAACTAATTTTTTTAGAAATTATTTTAGTTTAATAATTTTAATTTTATTAATTTTATTATATTTTACTTTCAGAAGAACAAATTTATTTTTATTTTATTTATTTTTTGAAAGAAGATTAATCCCTACTTTATTTTTAATTATTGGGTGAGGTTATCAGCCTGAACGGCTTCAAGCAGGGGTTTATTTATTATTTTATACTTTATTAGCATCTTTACCTTTATTAGTTGGTATTTTTTTTATTTATGAAAATAATAGAATTTTAAGAATATTTATGTTTAATAATTTAAATTATATAAATTCTTTAATATATTTATGTATAATTATAGCTTTTTTAGTAAAAATACCGATATTCTTAGTTCATTTGTGATTACCAAAAGCTCATGTTGAAGCTCCTGTTTCAGGATCAATAATTTTAGCAGGAATTTTGTTAAAATTAGGAGGGTATGGATTATTACGAATTTTTAATTGTTTAATAATATTAGGAATGAAATTTAATTATATTTGAATTAGAGTTAGTCTTGTTGGGGGAGTATTAGTGAGATTTATTTGTTTACGTCAAACAGATTTAAAATCTTTAATTGCTTATTCTTCAGTAGCTCATATAGGAATAGTATTAAGAGGGCTAATAACTTTAAATTATTGGGGATTTTGTGGTTCTTATTCTTTAATAATTGCTCATGGATTATGTTCTTCAGGTTTATTTTGCTTAGCAAATATTTCTTATGAGCGTTTAGGAAGTCGAAGTTTATTTATTAATAAGGGGTTAATAAATTTTATACCTAGAATAGCTTTATGGTGATTTCTATTAAGTTCTTCGAATATAGCAGCTCCTCCTTCTTTAAATTTATTAGGAGAAATTAGTTTATTAAATAGAGTAATTTCTTGATCATGAATTTCAATAATTGCTTTAGCTTTTTTATCTTTTTTTAGAGCTGCTTATACTTTATATTTATTTTCTTTTAGACAACATGGAAAAATTTATTCAGGAGTTTATTCTTGTTCAATAGGATTTACTCGAGAATATTTATTATTGTTTCTTCATTGATTTCCTTTAAATTTATTAATTTTAAAAAGCGAAAGCTGTATATTGTGGTTGTACTTAAATAGTTTAAGAAAAATATTGATTTGTGGTGTCAAAGATATAAGTAATTTATTTTAGGTCGTGATAAAGTTTTTATCTATTTGTTTGATTAGTTTTATATTTTTATTTATAATTAGTATGAGATGTTTTATTAGAGGAATTTATTTTTTAATTAAAAATTTAGTTTATTTTATTGAATGGGAATTATTAAGTTTAAATTCTACCTCAATTGTAATAACTTTTTTATTTGATTGAATATCTTTATTATTTATAAGTTTTGTTTTATTAATTTCTTCATTAGTTATTTTTTATAGAAAAGAATATATAGCAGGAGATTTAAATATTAATCGTTTTATTTTATTAGTTTTAATGTTTGTATTATCTATAATATTATTAATTATTAGTCCTAATTTAATTAGAATTTTATTAGGTTGAGATGGTTTAGGATTAGTATCTTATTGTTTAGTAATTTATTATCAAAATGTAAAATCCTATAATGCTGGAATATTAACAGCATTGTCCAATCGGATTGGGGATGTTATATTATTGTTATCAATTGCTTGAATATTAAATTTTGGGAGTTGAAATTATATTTTTTATTTAGAATGTATAAAAAATAGTTTTGATATAATATTAATTGGGACGTTAGTAATAGTAGCTGCTATAACTAAAAGAGCTCAAATTCCTTTTTCGTCTTGACTACCTGCTGCAATAGCTGCTCCTACTCCTGTATCAGCTTTAGTACATTCTTCAACTTTGGTTACAGCTGGGGTTTATTTATTAATTCGTTTTAATGTTTTATTATTAGATACTTATTTAGGTAAGTTTTTATTATTAATTTCTGGGTTAACAATATTTATAGCTGGAATAGGAGCGAATTTTGAATTTGATTTAAAAAAAATTATTGCTTTATCAACTTTAAGACAGTTGGGGTTAATAATAAGAATTTTAGCAATAGGTTTTGCCAAATTAGCTTTTTTTCATCTTTTAACTCATGCTTTATTTAAAGCTTTATTATTTATATGTGCTGGGGCTATTATTCATAATATAAAAGACTATCAAGATATTCGAGCTATAGGAGGCCTAGTAATTCAAATGCCTTTGACTATTAGATGTTTTAATATTGCTAATTTAGCTTTATGTGGAATACCTTTTTTAGCTGGATTTTATTCAAAGGATTTAATTTTAGAAATTGTAAGTTTATCTTATTTAAATATATTTAGATTTATTTTGTATTTTTTTAGAACTGGATTAACTGTATGTTATTCTTTACGTTTATCTTATTATTTAGTAAACGGTGATTTTAATAGAAGAAGTTTACATCCTTTAAATGATGAAGGGTGAATTATACTTCGGGGAATACTAGGATTATTAATTATAGTAATTTTTGGGGGAAGAATATTAAGTTGAATAATTTTTCCAGCTCCTAGAATAATTTGTTTACCATTTTATATAAAAACTTTGGCTTTATCCGTCAGTATTTTAGGAGGTTGATTTGGATACGAAATTTCTAAGTTTTCTTTAAATTGAACAATAAAGTCTTTAAAAATGTATTTTATTAGTTTATTTTTAGGTTCAATATGGTTTATACCTATTTTATCGACTAATATAGTAAATTATTATCCTTTAAAAATTGGTCAGTTAATTATTAAAAGAGGAGATCAGGGTTGAAGAGAATATTTTGGAGGTCAAAATATCTATAAAAGAATTCAGTATAATTCTAAACTAAGACAAATTTTACAAAATAATGATTTAAAGGTTTATTTAATTAGATTTATTTTTTGAATTATTGTTTTAATTTTTATATTTATTTATTCAAATAGCTTATAATAGAGCGTGACACTGAAGATGTTAAAGAGATTAATTTAATCTTTGAATATCTATAAAGATTAAGGAATCTTATTTTTACAGTGAAAATGTAAGGTTTTATATTAAACTATATAAATAGAAAAGAAATATTAATGGAGTTAAACCACTAAAGAAAAAAGTTAGCAGCTTTTTCTTGGACTTCATATTTCCTTAATTGGAATTATTATTCAATAGTATCATTAACAGTGATAGGCCTCTTTTTGGCTTCAATTAAAGAATAAGGATGTAAACATCTAAGATTAGGTCGAAACTAATTGCAATTTATCGCTTCATATTCATACTAAAAAATATTCATAAGACAGATTGATTAATCAATACTTTTTGAGTGCAAATCAAATGTTATTTTTAACTACAGTCCTGTTAATTAGCTCATTCTAAAGCTCCTTGATTTCATTCATGGTATAATCCAATTAATAAAATTAATAAAAAAAATAATCTAACAGTTCTTCATATAATTAAATTTGAAGAAGTAAAAATTAAAATTATAGGTAGAAGAAGAGCAATTTCTACATCAAAAATTAAAAAAATTACTGCAATTAAAAAAAATCGTAATGAAAAAGGAAGACGTGCTGAACTTTTTGGGTCAAAACCACATTCAAAAGGAGATCTTTTTTCTCGATCGATAATTGATTTTTTTGATAAAATAGAAGCTAATAATATAACAATAAATGAAATTGATAGAAGAATAACAGATATTGCAAAAATAATAATAATTATTTATACTAAAATTTTTTTAGGCCTTTTGATTGGAAGTCAAATATACATTTATACTATATAAATAGCTACCTCATCAATAAATAGAGATATATAAAAATAATCATACTACATCAACGAAATGTCAGTATCATGCAGCTGCTTCAAATCCGAAATGATGAGCATTAGAAAAGTGATATTGAGTATGGCGAATTAAACATACCAGTAAAAATGTTGTTCCAATAATTACATGTAGTCCGTGAAATCCTGTTGCTATAAAGAATGTAGATCCATAAACAGAATCTGAAATAGTAAATGAGGCTTCAATGTATTCATATCCTTGTAAAGCAGAAAAATAAAGTCCTAAGATTACAGTTAAAAGTAATCCTTGAAATCCTTGAGTGTGATTTTTTTCTATTAATCCATGATGAGCTCAAGTAACAGTTACTCCTGAGGCCAATAAAATGGCAGTATTTAATAAAGGAATTTGAAATGGATTAAAAGCATAAATTCCGACAGGAGGTCAGACAGCTCCAAGTTCAATAGCAGGTGATAGACTTCTATGAAAAAAAGCTCAAAAAAATGAAATAAAAAAAAAGATTTCTGAAACAATAAATAAAATTATTCCTCAACGAAGACCTAAAGTAACTGTTAAAGTATGTAAACCTTGAAAAGTTCCCTCACGTGAAATATCTCGTCATCATTGATATATCGTTAATGTTGTAATAATTAGCCCTAAAACTAAAAGGTTAGGGTTAAATTGATGAAATCATTTTACTATACCAGAAACAATTGTTATAGCTCCTAAAGCTCCTGTCAAAGGTCACGGTCTATAATCTACTAAATGAAATGGGTGATTTGCATGTGTTGACATTAGTTAACTTCTCTAGAGTATAAAGTTCTTAAAACAGCAAATACATAAGATTGAATAATAGCGACTGCACATTCTAAAACTAATAAAGCAATTTGGGCAAAGATTAATAATGATAAAATAGCATAAGATAAAGAAGGTCCTGTATTTCCTAATAGAGTTAATAATAAATGACCTGCAATTATATTAGCTGCTAATCGAACAGCTAAGGTTCCTGGTCGAATTATATTTCTAATAGTTTCAATGCAAACTATAAAAGGCATAAGAATTGAAGGAGTGCCCTGAGGAACTAAATGTGCAAATATATGTTGAGTGTGGTTAATTCATCCATAAATTATGAAGCTTAATCATAAAGGTAGTGCTAATGATAGGGTTAAAGTTAAATGACTTGAACTTGTAAAAATATAAGGAAATAACCCTAAAAAATTATTAAATAAAATAATAGAAAATAAAGAAATAAATATAAAAGAACTTCCTACATGCCCTGTAGGCCCTAATAAAGTTTTAAATTCATTATGAAGTGTTAAAATAATATTATTTCAAATTAAATGAAATCGGGAAGGTATAAATCAGTATAAAGAAGGAATTATTAATAAACCTAAAAAAGTTCTTAATCAATTTAATGATAAATTTATAATATTAGTTGAGGGATCAAATACAGAAAATAGGTTAGTTATCATTTTCAATTTAATGATTTAAAATTAATTCTATTAATATTATTAGAATCTGGAAGTTTAGGAGAGAAAGAGTAATAATTTATTATATTAAATAATAATAAAATAATAGAAAATATAATAAAAAGACTTAATCAATTAATTGGAGCTATTTGTGGGATTAAAGAATATTAGGTTTAACTAATAATTTTAGCTTGACATACTAATGTTAATTTAACTAATTCTTTTTCATTAGAAGTAGTTGCTACTCTACTATTAAGTGGTTTAAGAGACCAATACTTGCTTTCAGTCACCTAATGAGGCAGCATTTATAGCTGAAATTCATTTAATAAAAATACTTGTGGGAACTCTTTCAATAACAATAGGTATAAAACTATGATTAGCCCCACAAATTTCTGAACATTGACCAAAAAATAATCCTGGACGCCCAATTAAAAATCTAGTTTGATTCAATCGTCCAGGCGTAGCATCAACTTTAATTCCTAAAGCTGGAACTGTTCAAGAATGAAGAACATCTGCAGCTGAAACAAGTATACGAATTTGAGTATTTAATGGAATAACTGTTCGATTATCCACATCTAATAATCGAAATCCGTCTAATTCTAATTCATTAGTAGGAATTATATATGAATCAAATTCTAATGAAATAAAATCTGAATATTCATAACTTCAATATCATTGATGACCAATTGTTTTTAAGGTTAATGCCGGGTCTTTAATTTCATCTAATAAATATAATAAACGAAGGGAAGGTAAAGCAATAAAAATTAATGTAATAGCAGGTAGAATAGTTCACACTACTTCAATTCCTTGGCTTTCCAATAAATAACGATTTGTGTAATTATTAAAAAATAATGAACTTATTATATAACCTACTAATAAAGTAATTATAATTACGATTAATATAGTATGATCATGAAAAAATGTTAATTGTTCTATTAAAGGAGAGGCTCTATTTTGTAACCCTAAATTTCTTCAAGTTGACATTAGTTTCTAATAAAAGAAAAATCTTTATATATAGAGCTTAAATCTATTGCACTAATCTGCCATATTAGAAATTTAATAGTAAAGGTAATTCAGAGTAACTATGTTCAGCTGGCGGAAGATTTTGATATCATTCAATAGAAGTAGATAAATTTGTTGGGTAAAGAATTAATCGATTAGTAATTATACTTTCTCAAATAATAAATAGAAATATTAAAACTCCGATAAAAGAAATAATTCTTCCAATAGAAGAAATAATATTTCAAGTAGTATAAGCATCGGGATAATCTGAATATCGTCGAGGTATTCCAGCTAGGCCTAAAAAATGTTGAGGAAAGAATGTTATATTTACACCAATAAATATAATTAGAAATTGAATTTTTAATCATTGGGGGTTTATAGCTAATCCTGTAAATAATGGATATCAATGAATAAATCCTGCTATAATAGCAAATACTGCTCCTATTGATAATACATAATGAAAATGAGCAACAACATAGTATGTATCATGTAAAATAATGTCTAAAGAAGAGTTTGCTAGTACCACTCCTGTTAATCCTCCTACCGTAAATAAAAATACAAATCCTAAAGCTCATAATAAAGAAGGGCTATAAGTGAATTGAGCACCATGTAAGGTAGCTAATCAACTAAAAATTTTAATTCCTGTTGGGACCGCAATAATTATTGTAGCTGATGTAAAATAAGCTCGTGTGTCGACGTCTATACCAACTGTGAATATATGATGAGCTCAAACGACAAATCCTAATAATCCAATAGCTAATATAGCATAAATTATTCCTAAAGTTCCAAAAGTTTCCTTTTTTCCAGACTCCTGGGAAATAATATGAGAAATTATTCCAAATCCAGGTAAAATTAAAATGTATACTTCTGGGTGCCCAAAAAATCAAAATAAATGTTGATATAAAATTGGATCTCCCCCTCCAGCAGGATCAAAAAATGAAGTGTTTAAATTACGATCTGTTAATAATATAGTAATTGCTCCTGCTAATACTGGTAAAGAAAGTAATAATAATAAAGCTGTAATAGCTACAGATCAAACAAATAAAGGTATTCGGTCTAAAGTTATTCCTGTAGATCGTATATTAATTACTGTGGTAATAAAATTTACAGCTCCTAAAATTGAAGAAATTCCAGCTAGATGTAAAGAAAAAATTGCTAAATCTACTGAAGCTCCAGCATGAGCAATTGTTGAAGATAATGGAGGGTACACAGTTCAACCGGTCCCAGCCCCATTTTCGACTAATGAGCTAGTAAGTAACAGGGTTAAAGAGGGAGGCAACAGTCAAAATCTCATATTATTTATCCGAGGAAATGCTATATCTGGGGCTCCTAATATTAATGGAACTAATCAGTTTCCAAATCCTCCAATTAAAATAGGTATAACCATAAAAAAAATCATTACGAAAGCGTGTGCCGTCACAATTACATTAAAAATTTGATCATCTCCAATTAATGCTCCAGGCTGCCCTAATTCAGCTCGAATTAATAAGCTTAAAGATGTACCAACTATTCCTGATCAAGCTCCAAAAATAAAATATAAAGTTCCAATATCCTTATGATTAGTAGAAAAAAGCCATTTTCGCGAATTGATAGAATGGCTGAATTTAGGCATTAGATTGTAAATCTAATTATGAAATAATTTTTCTTCTATCAATGGCTTTATAGTCAATTATGACGTTAGACTGCAATTCTAAAGGAGTATTTTATACTAAGGCTTAAAGAAATTTTCTTTATTTATAATTTTGAAGACTATTAGTTTAATTAACTTAAAGCCTTAAAATAAATTGAAAATTAAAGTGATTAAAAATAAGCCTGTGATTGATAAAATTGATGGGATTAAAATAAAATAATTTACTTTCCGATTATTTAAATTAAAAACTCAATTAGGTTCAGCATTGGCTAATATAAAAGCGGAATAGGTAATTCGTAAGTAAAAATATAGGGTGATTAGAGTTAATACAACAATAATTGTAATTAGAATTAATTGATTATTTTCAATTAAAATTTGAATTACCGCTCATTTTGGTATAAATCCCAAAAAAGGAGGAAGACCCCCTAAAGATAGTAATGCTGAAAATAAACAAAATTTTACAATTGGAGAATTTGATCTGGAAAAAGTTTGCTTTAAATGAAATATGTTGTAGTAATTTATCAATAAAATAATTCTAAAGGATAAAAAAACATATAACAAAAAATAAATGATTAAATAATTTTCTCTAATTGTTATTGCCCCCAGCATTCATCCAATGTGATTAATAGAAGAATAAGCTATTAATTTTCGTAAGGAAGTTTGATTTAACCCCCCGAGGGATCCAATTATAACTGAAAAAAAAATAACATAAATAATAAAATTATTAATAAAGCAGTACGAAATTAACATTAAAGGGGCAATTTTCTGTCAAGTTATTAAAGTAAAAGCATTTATTCATCTTAATCCCTCTATTACACCAGGAAACCAAAAATGAAAAGGAGCTGCTCCTATTTTCAATAATAATGTTGAATTTACTATTAAATTTATAATTATATTACTTTCAGGGAAAGAAAAAATAATATAATTTGTTATTGTTAATAGAATTACTGAAAATAAAAGAATTGCAGAGGCTAATGCTTGAGTAAGAAAATATTTTAAGGAAGCTTCTGTAGATATTAAATTATTTGAATTTGTCATTAAGGGAATAAATGACAACAAATTAATTTCTAAACCTATTCAAGCTCCTAATCAAGAATTTGAAGAAATAGTAATTAAAGTTCCTCTAATTAAGGTAATAAGGAATAAAATTTTAGAGGGGTTAAAAAACATTAAAAAGAAGAAGGCTATGACTTCTATAATCAGGGTATGAACCTAAGAGCTTTATTAGCTTATCTTTTTATATTTTAGTGTAAGATGCACAAAAGTTTTTGATACTTTTAGGAATAGTTTAATTCTATTAAATATAATGAAGGTAAATAAATTTACTTGATTTATTCTATCAAAATAACCCTTTAATCAGGCACTTCATT